TTGTAGTGAAAGATATATCCTTAGATGAATATCTAGAGGTAGACTTTCTAGACTCTTTAAGATGCTCAAAAAAGCTTAAATCAAAAAATAAGTATACACCTATGGCATATCATGATATGTATACTAATGGGGGGGTATGGGACAAAAAATAAATCCACTCGGTTTCAGACTTGGTACAACCCAAAGTCATCATTCCCTTTGGTTTACACAACCAAAAAATTATTCCGAAGGTCTACAAGAAGATCAAAAAATAAGATATTTTATTAAGAAGTATGTACAAAAAAATATGAAAATTACCTCTGGCGTCGAGGGAATTGCACGTATAGAAATTCAAAAACGAATCGATCTGATCCAGGTCATTATCTATATGGGATTCCCAAAGTTATTAATAGAAAATCGACCGGGAGGAATCGAAGAATTGCAGATGAATCTACAAAAAGAATTTCATTGTGTCAACCGAAAACTTAACATTACTATCACAAGAATTGCAAAACCTTACGGAAGCCCTAATATTCTTGCAGAATTTATAGCCGGCCAATTAAAAAATAGAGTTTCTTTTCGAAAAGCAATGAAAAAGGCTATTGAATTAACTGAACAAGCAGATACAAAAGGAATTCAAGTACAAATTTCAGGGCGTATCGACGGAAAAGAAATTGCGCGTGTCGAATGGATCAGAGAAGGCAGGGTTCCCCTCCAAACCATTCGAGCTAAAATAGATTATTGTTCTTATACAGTTCGAACTATATATGGAGTTTTAGGGATTAAAATTTGGATATTTATAGACGGGGAATAATAAAACTTTACTTGTCTTTCCCTTCGATCCAGTAATGGAACAAAAAAATAAAAATTCGTTCCTTTTTTATGTTCAATAAAAACAAAACCAAAATGAACAATTCTAATTCTATAAGATTGAATAAATTCTATAAGATTGAATAAAAATCCCTATTGAAATAATAGCTATGCTTAGTGTGCGACTCGTTGGTTTTTTAGGGTTATAGGATTAAATAAAAAAAAAAAAGACCAGCCTTTTTTTTGTATAAACAAATAACTATAGAACTAATAACCAACTCATCACTTCACATTATCTGGATCCAAAAAACCAGTCAAGATATGATATATTGGTCATATCACTGTAGCAACTGAAATCTTTTTTGCATAAACAAAAGAAAAATAAATCTGATTCTAAATTGTGAAGCGAAGAAGAAATATGTGGATAAACGGAAGGGTGAAAGAAGGGGAGAAAAAACAAAAACAACGATATAAAATTCCATCCAATATGTAAGGTTTATGAGTCATCTCATAAAAAAGCAATGTAATAAAGCATCAATCAATATGGATTCATAAAAAAGAAAACGAATCCGTTCATAGAACAAAAAAAAAGAAGAGCTTCGAGCCAATAAAGACTAAGAAAATTGGCTCAAGAAAAAATTTCATTATGAGCTCCGTTGTAGAAATCAGACCTAACCATTAAGTAAGAAGCGATGGGAACGATGGAACCTGTGAATCCAAATCTATTGAAAACAGACTCATTGATCGGGATGGCGAAACAAACCAGAGACTAATTCCTTCATCTATTGGGAAAATAAAAGTCATGAGTTAACCCTACAACTAAAATAGCGACGAAAAGAGTCAATATTCGCCCGTGAAAACTTTATCTTCTTGGATTGATAATTTTTGCTCAATCCAATAGGATAAAAAGAAAAACAAAACAAATATTTGTTAGAACATAATTTCAAAATATCAATTTAAAAATATAAAATAGAAATATTAATATGCTTAGTTAGCTAAAAAAGCAAGATATACAAATGAATAATAGACATTTTTAAAATTTTATTATTCGCGAGGAGCTGGATGAGAAGAAACTCTCATGTCCAGTTCTGTAGTAGAGATGGAATTCAGAACCAACCATCAACTATAACCCCAAAAGAACCAGATTCCGTAAACAACATAGAGGAAGAATGAAGGGAATATCTTATCGAGGTAATCATATTTCTTTCGGTAAATACGCTCTTCAGGCACTTGAACCTGCTTGGATCACGTCTAGACAAATAGAAGCAGGTCGACGAGCAATGACACGAAATGCACGCCGCGGTGGAAAAATATGGGTACGTATATTTCCAGACAAACCGGTTACAGTAAGACCCGCAGAAACACGTATGGGTTCGGGGAAAGGATCCCCTGAATATTGGGTAGCTGTTGTTAAACCAGGTCGAATACTTTATGAAATGGGTGGAGTAACAGAAAATATAGCCAGAAGGGCGATTTCAATAGCATCGTCCAAAATGCCTATACGAACTCAATTCATTATTTCGGGATAAAAAAAAATCAAAAGAAAAAGGTCTTGGGGATAAAAAAACAATAACAGGTGCCGGTTTCTTTCTTTGGACAAACAATATTTCTTTTTTTTTTCTTCACTCTTTGCTTTGCATTGAAAGAATAGATTCTAAAAAAATGATATGATTCAACCCCAGACCCTTTTGAATGTAGCGGATAACAGCGGGGCTCGAGAATTGATGTGTATTCGAATCATAGGAGCTAGCAATCGTCGATATGCTCATATCGGTGACGTTATTGTTGCTGTGATCAAAGACGCAGTGCCAAATATGCCCCTAGCAAGATCAGAGGTGGTCAGAGCTGTAATTGTACGTACTTGTAAAGAACTCAAACGTGATAACGGTATGATAATACGATACGATGACAATGCTGCGGTTGTCATTGACCAAGAAGGAAACCCCAAAGGAACTCGAATTTTTGGTGCAATTGCCCGGGAATTGAGACAGTTAAATTTTACTAAAATAGTTTCATTAGCTCCGGAGGTATTGTAAGGTCTTCTAAAATAAGATAATACCAGTGGTTATAGTAAAGTATTTGAAAGAAAGAGATTAAGAAATATATTCAGAATTTTTAGTAGATTGTGTCTCACGCATATGCCTTTAATTTAAATTTAAATTCATAAACAAATAAGTAAAAAAAACATGTTGATTATATCAAAATTGGGGAGCACCAAGAAATTTAATTCACCATGGGTAGGGATATTATTGCTGACATAATAACTTCTATACGAAATGCTGATATGGATAGAAAAAGGGTGGTTCGAATAGCATATACTAATATCACTGAAAATATTGTTAAAATACTTTTACGAGAAGGTTTTATCGAAAACGTGAGAAAACATAAAGAAACCAAAAAATATTTTTTGGTTTTAACCCTACGGCATAGAAGGAATAGGAAAAGCTCTTATATAAATTTTTTAAATTTAAAACGGATCAGCCGGCCTGGTCTCCGAATCTATTCGAACTACCAACGAATTCCTAGAATTTTAGGTGGGATGGGAATTGTAATTATTTCTACTTCTCGAGGTATAATGACAGACCGAGAGGCTCGACTAGAACGAATTGGTGGAGAAGTTTTGTGTTATATATGGTAATCCTTCTAATATACGAATTGGGTCCGAAACTTCTTATTTGTGAAAACAAAAAGAAAAGGGGCGGGTTGTCTAATATCGTTCCTCCTCCATCAATTGATACTTCAAGGAGGCTTTACCTGGAATGAAAGAACAAAAATGGATTCATGAAGGTTTAATTACTGAATCCCTTCCCAACGGTATGTTCCGGATTCGCTTAGATAATCAAGATATGATTCTAGGTTATGTTTCGGGAAAGATCCGACGTAGTTTTATACGGATACTACCAGGCGATAGAGTTAAAATTGAAGTAAGTCGTTATGATTCAACCAGAGGACGTATAATTTATCGACTTCGCAATAAGGATTCGAAAGATTAGGTGTTTTTATCAACTTCAACATTCCTTTCGTGAGAAGATGATTCGAGATAAAAAATTCCAAGAAACCTATTTTCTTCCAAAAAATAGATTCAGAATTAAAATGAGGAATGCCAAATATGAAAATAAGAGCTTCTGTTCGTAAAATTTGTGAAAAATGTCGACTAATCCGTAGGCGGGGACGAATTATAGTAATTTGTTCCAACCCAAGACATAAACAAAGACAAGGATAATCAGACTTGTTAAAACACCCGATGTAAAAGTAAAAAGGGTAAAAAGGGGGAGGGGTCCTTTTTGACACGAAATGGATATATCCATATATCTCTGACTCATATTTATGAGATGAAAAAATGGCAAAAACTATACCGAGAATTGGTTCACGTAAGAATGGACGTATTGGTTCACGTAAGAATACACGGAGAATACCAAAGGGGGTTATTCATGTTCAAGCAAGTTTCAATAATACTATTGTGACTGTTACAGATGTACGGGGTCGAGTGGTTTCTTGGTCCTCTGCCGGTACTTGTGGATTCAAGGGTACAAGAAGGGGGACGCCCTTTGCTGCTCAAACCGCAGCAGGAAATGCTATTCGTACAGTAGTGGATCAAGGTATGCAACGAGCAGAAGTCATGATAAAAGGACCGGGTCTCGGAAGAGACGCGGCATTACGCGCTATTCGCAGAAGTGGTATACTATTAACTTTTGTGCGGGATGTAACCCCTATGCCACATAATGGCTGTAGACCTCCGAAAAAGCGACGTGTGTAGAAATAAAAATTGAAGAGATTTCAAGATAAACAAGAGAAAAAAACGATTCAATTATTTGAATATTATTATGGTTCGAGAGAAAGTAACAGTATCTACTCGGACACTACAGTGGAAGTGTGTTGAATCAAAAGCAGACAATAAGCGTCTTTATTATGGACGCTTTATTCTGTCTCCACTTATGAAAGGTCAAGCTGACACAATTGGCATCGCGATGCGCAGAGCTTTGCTTGGAGAAATAGAAGGAACATGTATCACACGTGCAAAATCTGAGAAAATACCACACGAGTATTCTACCCTAGTGGGTATTCAAGAATCGGTACATGACATTTTAATGAATTTGAAAGAAATTGTATTGAGAAGTAATCTATACGGAACTTGCGACGCCTCTATTTGTGTCAGGGGTCCTGGATATGTAACTGCTCAAGATATAATCTTACCGCCTTATGTAGAAGTC